TAGATTTTTCCTGGGTCGATGCCCGAGCGGTTAATGGGGACGGACTGTAAATTCGTTGGCAATATGTCTACGCTGGTTCAAATCCAGCTCGGCCCAAAAACTCTCTCACCTACTATGAGATGAAGATATTAGTCCTTCCCAAGCAGACGATACGCGTAATAAAAGAGTCCAATTTTATGTTTTTCATTTATTTTATTACTCTATTTAATTTCTTTTTTCCGGGAATTTAAAATTTTTATCTCGATTCATTCATACTATATTGAGAATTTGAAAAAAAGAAAACGGGTTTTCTTTCGTTTTAATTAAAAATTTTTTACCCTTTTTTTATTTATCTAGTAATTCGTGTTGTTCGCACTCAAGTACATATTCTTGCAGAGATCAATATATCACTCTCCCCTCTCTGTTACAACTAAAAAATTAGAACTAAAAATGTTTTGAATCAAATGATAAAAAAAGATATTGTATACCTTAGTTCTTTGGGATTGTAGTTCAATTGGTTAGAGCACCGCCCTGTCAAGGCGGAAGCTGCGGGTTCGAGCCCCGTCAGTCCCGACGGATCCAATAAGAAAGATCAAAGAAGGATACTATCCTTTTTTATACCCCTTAGATAATGAAGAATATTTTTTTATTTTATAAATGAAAATAAAAAAATAATTTAGACTGGAATCTATAAAAAAAGCAAAAACCTAAAAAAAAATAAAGGTATTTTAGAACTTAACCCCTTATCCTTTTTGTGCGCTTTTCTTCTTTTTTTTTTTTTTTTTTGTAACCAGTGGAAATGTAAAATAAAAAGAAAAGTGGTCAGATGAGACTTCGTTAGATGATTGATTATACAAAGAAAACTGTCGTTTATGGTCAAAAATGGATTAAATCACGAATTTTATAATATATTTTGTTATTCAGTATGGATAAAAGATTCACCTATTTGTTATACTATTCAATTTGCGACGGCGAATTAATATGATAGTTCAGATATTGTTATTCATGATATTAATCCGATTCAATATCATCAAAATGGACTTCATTCCATTGAATTTACAGGTGACATTTTTATCATCTCTATGGGATCAAATCCCGAGTTATTACGAACTAAAAAAACGATGAAATTATGGAAGTCAATATTCTTGCATTTATTGCTACTGCGCTCTTCATTCTAGTTCCTACTGCTTTTCTACTTATCATTTATGTAAAAACAGTCAGCCAAAATGATTAGTTTGACTTAAACTTGACTTCTTCGTTATTTATCAACGACTGGAAAATGGAAAAAACGTATTCAAATTTATTTTGTTAACTGAAAAATGAGCAGGCTAAAATTATAAGTATTTGATTAGATTTTATATATAGTTAAAGTATGGTAGAAAGATATATATCTTTCTACCATACTATTTATTAGTATTAGATTTTTCGTTTTTTTGTCGTGTATAAAATTGGAATATACTAAAGATACAAACTTAATTAAAGATTGACTAATCTCTAATATGTAGCCCCAGATATTTTATGTAGATATCCTAATTCTATTTTTTTACTACATCTATTGGATTGATCAAAATCAATCCAAAATAATCTAAAGGCAACTCTTACTTTTATTTTACAGTTCAATTCAAATTATTAGATTTCGAATTATTACAAAAAATCGGAGTATCCACCGAAAGAATAAAAGAAAGAAACAAAGGTCTGTATCAATATAAATTTATTCATTTTTTTAGTATTCTCAACCCAAGAAAAAAATTTAAAATTAATTGACTGGTTGATATATGATCAACCCAATTCTATTTCTATGGTATGGAAACTTCATCAAATTTCGAAAATAAAGTATCGCACATTATTTTAATTTAACACTTAAACCAGGATATGAAATGGGTCGATAAAGCAGAAATTTTATAAAATGAGAAAACAAGCACTAAGTATCCAATCTGTAACTCGTCGGAACCAAGATCTTATTATGTGTCTATTTTTGTTGAACAACAACTATGCCTATGTTGTTTCCTCTACAAAGTATGTATCTGATTAATATTCTACTAATAAAATTTATATCTTGGCCATTTTTTTATGTTGAAATTTAGTAAAAATTTGAAATAAATTTCCTATTATCTAAAATTTCTAAAAAAAAAGCCTAACATGGGATTTTTTGAAATATCTGTTTAATTAACATTAGTATTAAAAAACTTTATGGAGTGATCAATTTATTTTATTCCTAAACTAAAAACTCAATTTAGTTAGTTAAAATTAGCTAATTAAGGTAAGTCGTTTTTCTAGAGTCCACTTCTTCCCCATACTACAAGTGAAAGAGAAAATGTAAAGACTACCATTAAAGCAGCCCAAGCGAGACTTACAATATCCATGTAAATTTTGTCCCCTATTTCTATGAATATGAAGGAATTTTTCCATTATTTTTTACTAATAATAGTGAAATCAATAGTGAAATCAATGGTACAGAGTCAAAAAAATTGTTATTGCATTTTAGATACAAAGATTTATCACCCACCATATGCTTAGAATCTAAGGGATTAGGATATTTCCATTTTTTTAGAGGCGACACCCGGATTTGAACTGGGGAATAAAGGATTTGCAGTCCTCCGCCTTACCACTCGGCCATGCCGCCAAAAATATATATGCAAATATTACCTTTTGGGGGTGAATTTTTTAACTTTTTTTTATTGTACTTGCGTTTTTAATCCTTTATATTTATTAATCCTTTATATATCCCATTCCCTTAATTCCCTTCCTACTAACAAAAAGCTTTTACTTTTTTAAAATTCGATCCATACAAAAAAATATAGGCTTTCAGTCCCAAAAGTAAAAACTCATAAGAAATTGGACCCATTAACTATTTTGGAATTCATGAACGAGTCTTAGATTTTGACTTCAAATCACCCTAATGACATAATAAAATTCAAATGATAAAAATCATTATTTTTGCGTCTTTTCAAAAAAAGATTTATTTCGATTTTCATTTTTCTTTTTATCAGTTTCAATTATAACAACAATTATACATATATGTAAACCCCGGAACCATAACATAAATTACACAGACAATTGCGTATCTTATATACGAAATATAGATGGGGCACGTATTTAAAACTCGAACCCGCTTTGCTTTACAATACAGGCGTATATTAAGAATAGTACTAAAATAGATCTTTTCTCCGCAAAATAGCAATTTTTCTGTATTCCTCCGTTCATACGTATTTCATACATGATATATGGAATTTTAGTGTAAAATTTTATGTGATTTAGTAAACAGAATATAGATTCCATCCGAGCTAGATCGATATCGATATGATTCAATAAAGAATTATCCAAAACTGGGATTTTTAAACAAATGAGGAATTGGGTTCAAATGTTACGAGAGGAAAATGAGCTGATGTCTACAATACCTGGGTTTAATCAGATACAATTTGAAGGATTTTGTCGCTTCATGGATCAGGGCTTACCGGAAGAGCTTTATAAGTTTCCAAAAATGGAGGATACAGATCAAGAAATTGAATTTCAATTATTTGTGGAGACATATCAATTGGTAGAACCCGTGATAAAAGAAAAGGCTGCCGTGTATAAATCACTTACATATTCTTCCGAGTTATATGTATCCGCAGGATTAATTTGGAAAACCTGCCGGGATATGCAAGAACAAACAATTTTAATTGGAAGCATTCCTCTCATGAATTCCCTGGGAACTTTTATAGTAAATGGAATATACAGAATTGTGATCAATCAAATATTGCAAAGCCCCGGTATTTATTATCGGGCAGAATTGGGCCATAACGGAATTTCGGTCTATACTGGCACCATAATATCAGATTGGGGAGGAAGATCAGAATTAGAGATTGATAGAAAAGCAAGGCTATGGGCTCGTGTGAGTAGGAAACAGAAAATATCTATTCTAGTTCTATCATCAGCTATGGGTTCGAATCTAAAAGAAATTCTGGATAATGTTTGCTACCCGGAAATTTTTTTGTCTTTCTTGAATGATAAAGATAAAAAAATTTTTGGGTTAAAGGAAAATGCTATTTTGGAGTTTTATCAACAATTTGCTTGTGTAGGAGGAGACCCGGTATTTTCGGAATCTTTATGTAAAGAATTACAAAAAAAATTTTTTCAACAAAAATGCGAATTAGGAAGGATTGGTCGACGAAATATGAACCGTCGACTTAATCTTGATATAACCCAAAACAATACGTTTTTGTTGCCGCGTGATATATTGGCAGCCACGGATCATTTGATTGGAATGAAATTTGGAATGGGTACACTTGATGATATGAATCATTTGAAAAATAAACGTATTCGCTCTGTATCAGATCTCTTACAAGATCAATTCGGGTTGGCTCTGGTTCGTTTAGAAAATGTGGTTCGAGGAACTATATGTGGAGTAATTCGGCATAAATTAATACCTACTCCTCAGAATTTGGTAACTTCAACTCCATTAACAACGACTTATGAATCTTTTTTTGGTTTACACCCATTATCCCAAGTTTTGGATCGAACTAATCCATTGACACAAATAGTTCATGGTCGAAAATTGAGTTATTTGGGCCCTGGAGGAGTGACAGGGCGTACGGCTAGTTTTCGGATACGAGATATCCATCCTAGTCACTACGGGCGTATTTGCCCAATTGACACGTCCGAAGGAATTAATGTTGGACTGATTGGATCCTTAGCAATTCATGCAAGAATAGGTCTTTTGGGGTCTCTAGAAAGCCCCTTTTATAAAATTTCTGAGAGATCAACAAAGGTACAGATGCTTTTTTTATCCCCAAGCCGGGATGAATACTATAAGGTATCCACCGAAAATTTTTTGGCACTTAATCAAGGTATTCAGGAAGAACAGGTTGTTCCGGCTCGATACCGTCAAGAATTCCTGACTATTGCATGGGAACAGGTTCGTTTTCGAAGTATTTTTCCGTTCCAATATTTTTCTATTGGAGCTTCCCTGATTCCTTTTATCGAGCACAACGATGCAAATCGCGCTTTAATGAGTTCTAATATGCAACGTCAAGCAGTTCCGCTTTCCCAGTCCGAGAAATGCATTGTTGGAACTGGGTTGGAACGTCAAGCGGCCCTAGATTCGGGGGTTCTCGCTATAGCCGAACATGAGGGAAAGATTTTTTATACCGATACTGATAAGATCATTTTTTCAGGTAATGGTAAGACTCAAAGCATTCCATTAGTTATGTATCAACGCTCCAACAAAAATACTTGTATGCACCAAAAACCCCGGATTCCCCGGGGTAAGTGCACTAAAAAGGGACAAATTTTAGCAGATGGTGCTGCTACCGTTGGGGGCGAACTAGCTTTGGGAAAAAACGTATTAGTGGCTTATATGCCGTGGGAAGGTTACAATTTTGAAGATGCGGTACTCATTAGTGAGCGTCTTGTATATGAAGATATTTATACTTCTTTTCACATACGGAAATATGAAATTCAGACTTATGTGACAAGTCAAGGACCCGAAAGGATCACTGGTGAAATACCCCATTTAGAAGCCTATTTACTCCGCAATTTAGACAAAAATGGGATTGTGAAGTTGGGGTCGTGGGTAGAAACAGGTGATATTTTGGTAGGTAAATTAACACCTCAGATGGCAAAAGAATCTTCGTATGCCCCTGAAGATAGATTATTACGAGCCATACTTGGAATTCAGGTATCTACATCTAAAGAAACTTGTCTAAAACTCTCTATAGGTGGTAGGGGTCGAGTTATTGATGTGAGATGGATCCAGAAAAAGGGGGGCTCTAGTTATAATCCAGAAACAATTCATGTATATATTTTACAGAAACGTGAAATAAAAGTTGGCGATAAAGTAGCCGGAAGACATGGAAATAAGGGTATCATTTCCAAAATTTTGCCTAGACAAGATATGCCTTATTTGCAAGACGGAATACCCATTGATATGGTCTTTAACCCATTAGGAGTACCTTCACGAATGAATGTAGGACAGATATTTGAATGTTCGCTCGGGTTAGCGGGAGTTCTGGTAGATAGACATTATCGAATAGCACCATTTGATGAGAGATATGAACAAGAGGCTTCGAGAAAACTAGTGTTTTCTGAATTATATAAAGCCAGTAAACAAACCGCGAAGCCCTGGATATTTGAACCCGAGTATCCGGGAAAGAGTCGAATATTTGATGGTAGAACAGGGGATCTTTTTGAACAACCTGTTATAATAGGAAATCCTTATATATTGAAATTAATTCATCAAGTTGATGATAAAATTCATGGACGTTCTAGTGGACATTATGCGCTTGTTACTCAACAACCTCTTCGAGGAAGAGCCAAGCAAGGAGGACAGCGAGTAGGAGAAATGGAAGTTTGGGCTCTAGAAGGATTTGGTGTTGCTCATATTTTACAAGAGATGCTTACTTATAAATCGGATCATATTAAAGCTCGCCAGGAAGTACTTGGGACTATGATCGTTGGGGGAACAATACTTAACCCCGAAGATGCTCCAGAATCTTTTCGACTACTCGTTCGAGAACTACGATCTTTGGCTCTGGAACTGAATAATTTCCTTGTATCTGAAAAAACCTTCCAGATTAATAGGATGGAAGCTTAATCGGAATAATTTATAATTTTTCTTCTATGATCGATCAGTATAAACATCAACAACTCAGAATCGGATCAGTTTCGCCTAAACAAATAAGTGTTTGGGCCACAAAAATTCTACCTAATAGAGAAATAGTTGGAGAGGTGACAAAACCTTATACTTTTCATTACAAAACCAATAAACCAGAAAAAGATGGATTATTTTGTGAAAGAATTTTTGGGCCGATAAAAAGTGGAATTTGTGCTTGTGGAAATTATCGAGTAATCAGAAATGAAAAAGAAGACCCAAAATTTTGTGAACAATGCGGGGTCGAATTTGTTGATTCTCGAATCCGAAGGTATCAAATGGGCTATATTAAATTGGCATGCCCGGTAACCCACGTGTGGTATTTGAAACGTCTTCCTAGTTATATTGCGAATTTTTTAGATAAGCCTCTTAAAGAATTAGAAGGCCTAGTATACTGCGATGTGTGATTTGATCGAAATTATTATTTTACAGATTCGGAATGAGAAACTGTCATCCCATTTAATCCAAACCAAAGGGGGTGCCCTGGCTCTGACATGTCTCTTGAGAGGAGGAATATGAAGCTCAGAATTATGGGTGTAATACTGGGGGAATTGATCCATGGTTGATTTCGTAACAACGAAATATTAATTTCATAGTTGTACCTCGTAAAAAAATTTTTTTATGTTCGCGTAAGCAAGCAAATATGTTATGGTTACAAGAGCCTATCCATCGCATAGAGGCTTTGGTACGTGGTATAACCGTCGAGGTGAAGTCGTGACCTAAAAGATCGAACGGAACAATACATAGACAAGTAAATTTCTTTTGAATTACAATTTTTTTTAGGGGATTGATCATTCTAGGGGGGGGTAGACTACTCAAGAATTTAATAGTTTTTTTTATTTAATTGACAAAAAATGAAAAAAAGTAAAAGAAGAATGAATCAAGGCACT